TACCTCAGCGGCCGGTTCTATACTTTCTTTTCTTTCCAACCAGGACCTCTGCGGCTTGCTTTTGACTTCCTTCGGGGACTAAGCCATGGAACTACGAGTTCTGAGGCCGGCTCTTCTCGACTATAAGCCAAAGCCGAGTCCCCCTGTTTCTGACTTAATACCTAGTTGTTAATAAGCTACGAGTTAAGGAAAGGCTGAAGCTAGAAGTGACTCTTTCTGAAGACTAGTTCTGAGGACTACTTATACTCCTGGCCGGGGAAAAAAAGGTACTTTTTTGATCTTTAGGTCTTTTACGAGCTCTTGGGAACCCATTCAAGGTCGACGAGCGCTCTAACTGGTATATACGGGTATTACGTGAGGGTATTGTTTCCAGTCGAGATCAAGAACAACGTTCGCTTGGTTCATAAAGAGATTAGGTCGGAAAATCCACCTTCTTCCCAGGTCAAGTCCCCCGCTAGCTAGAATGGAATACGGAACGCAGGGAGATAGATCGTATACTGTAGAGAGAATCGTCTTCGATCAAGGTAAAGAGTGCTTAAGCACCACCTACGGATTCTTTCTACTCGTGACTACGAGATTGGATATAAATATCGTGCAAACACGATTGACTTATTTTATGACGTGACGAAACCCCGTCTTTTTGACATGAATCACTAAGAAGAGGTCCTTTTGGAGGTTCGCTTTTTAAGTATTTCGTATAGTAAAGCATTTTTCGCGAAAAGGTCCTTTTTGATGTCCAAAACCCGTATTTTGAGCTCATCTAGACGATTTCGAAGTGAGCCTTGTGATTTGCTTAACACATGCAAGTTGATGAAAGCCTTTCCCACTTGCTTAAGACTAGCTCATGCCTCCTGCCCTTCTTCGAATTCTTTACGAGTGCAACAACCTTAAATAAGGTTTCTCCTCAATAGGCAGAGCCTAAGCATGCATCCATACCTGTTCTTCCGACTGACATGACTGCCTTTTCCCGCAAGTTACTTATCCGATGACTTCCTTTCCTTCGACGCGGAGTGAAGAGGCGTGTGCGGTGGATGTCCTATCAATGGGCGAGGCCTTAGCTGCATGGTCCCGACCTGGTTAAGGTGAAGTGGACACCTACTCAGCTACAATTCCCGTACAAAGAGCGGATAGAGGAGATACCTAGCTTTCAATGCTATATAGATCCGGTAAAGACTCAAACTCTTCAACTACTGGTCCAACGGCAGCAACTAACGCGACAAAGACAGCAACTCCATCCTCCCCCGGTTCTAGTGCCGAAGCCTTTCCATTGTCTTATATACGGCATTCATCCGAGACTTCAACCCCCGTCCCACGAGCTGCATCAAAGACATATCTTTTCGGGAGATCAACGAAGTGTGCCGTTACAGGCTTTTCTCTTTTGACTTCTAATGAGACTTTATCCCGGGAACATAGTCATCAAATAAAGAAAGGTTTGATTATTCCGCAATTCCAGACTGGGATACCTTTACTGCTTACACTGTCTAAACAAACCTGCGGTGCGGAGAAAGAGGAGCGGCTGCTGCGAGTGCCTTCGATACAGGCCCGTGGTCATCTTCCAATCCAGATGAATGGCCCGGTTGATGCCCATTGAGGAGATACTCCCAGTGATGCCGAGCGATTCACTACATTCTCTGCCTATGCTGATGTTTCCCCTGTTCACGCGGAAATGCGAGGAGAGTCTGCCCGTTCACGCCTTAGTCTTCACGTTACTGTGCCAAGTGAGGAACTCTTTCCCCGCCGCGGCTCACGACTTCTTCTTCTCTCAATCAAAGGAAGGGAATGCAACCTTGATCGGCAAATCCTTTCCTTATTCAAGAACTTCTGCACCACCTTCTTAGTAAGACTTGAGTAAGAGACCGCTTCCACCCATTTCGTTAAATAAGAAAAGCCCATTGGAGGGGGAGATAGGGCCATCCATTCCCCACATAGAGAAGGGCCATGGGGCAACCCTATTTTTTTGTTTGCAAGGGACAAGGGAGCTGTAGGAGCATTGATCTTATCCGCATTCATTTGGCACTTGTGGGCATTTCCTGCATCTGAGGAGTGTTCCATTATGACTTCGTTTAGATAGGATTTTATTTATCCACTACGGATAAACCCCATGGATAGCCTCCGAATTGTTCTCCTTTTCTGTTGCCCCTGGAGGATATTCCCGAGTCTTGATATACTGCAACATGTCATGGTACCACGGTCTCCCATCAGGCTCCTCTTCTATATTTAAGAAATAAGCTGGGCTATCTCTTGCTTCAATTTGCAGCGGTTGCAAGTCAACTCCACAGTCTATCTTAGTCATTGAGGCTAAAGTGGGCAGAGCATCTGCAAACTTCTTTTTCTCACGACTGAGATGAAAGAAAGTGACTTCTTCAAACTTCTCCAATAGCTGGGAGAGAGATTTCTGATAAGGGATCAGACCACTCCTGGTGTTCGAACTAGTCATTAATGGTCGGCTTCATTCGTATCCTTATCCTTTCGGTATGTGTTGTGAACACTTTCATTTTTAGCCTCTCATCTTCTCTAGAGAAGCAAAACTCTAAGGGATAGAACAGATGGTCCAACTACATAACTTTTTCTTTTTAATTACTTCCATGGTCGTGCCTCGTGGCACGGCAGCACCCGTACTATTGAAATGGTTCGTCAGTAGAGATGTTCCCACAGGTGCCCCTTTTTCCAATGGTACTATAATTCCTATTCCTATCCCTTCATTCCCTCTTTTGGTCTATCTACATTCAAGGAAATTCATACGCTCCACAGACAGAGCAAAAAGTAGAGTCTTGGTCAGAGCAAGCCGTCCTATTCTATTACCAGACATAATTGGGAGAAGCTCATCCGAAACTAGAGCTAGAAACGCCCTATTTCGTTTCGTTCCCGTTCTTCATTTCCTTCTTCTCGAATCCAAGGGGGACAACTCATATTTAGAATCTTTCTGCGGTGTGCTCGGTTTACTATTCTTTCGTACTTTCTTCTTTTTACCACGCGATAGGTCAGCGAAGCGTGAGCGGGCGCGGAGAAGGAAAGGCCAAACACTTCGGCCTAACGGGAATAAGCAAGGACGAAATGAGAAGATGAGGTGCCCCCAAAGAAGGGTCGAAGCTTTTCGGCCTGTAGCTTTCCCCGTCCCCCCTTCGTCGTGCGGTGCTTGTGTGGGGGATGCGCCACCAGAAATCGGGCTTGAAGCTCTCACCTTACCAACGAGCCGACAGCTGATGGCTGTTGGTCACGACGACTACCAAAAAGCTCCAATGAAGATGAATATTTCACATGGAGGAGTGTGCATCTTTATGTTGGGTGTTCTTCTGTCGTGCGACCCGGCGGCTTATGTGCGACCTGTGGCCCATGCCTCCTATTTGTTCAGGGCGGGCGGCGTGAACTCTGATTCGATCCGGGTATTCAATCCCGCCGCTGAGATGCTCAGTTGACTCCTTAACCTTGATAGGAAGATGGCTTATTCAATAATTCGTGCATAAGGGTAAGGAACTTTGGATGAACTAATGCGAATGGGTGTAAGCTTCGCTGCTCGGAAACACCCAGTGCTGACCACACTGAGAGACACGAAAGCGCAGGTAACGCCAGTTGGCGAAGTGGCGTTAAGCATTCCTAGCGGTACGAAAAGAGAGGTCGTGATGATATCATCTACGTCCGTACCGCTCCTCGTGGAGTAGATCCCGCATCCAACCAAGTCTTTGACCAGGGAACGGGAGAATTCCCACTACCGCTGGCAGGCCAGCCGGGCCGTGAGCGCGGTGGGAACGGGCTTCCCAAAAAGCCGGCCCGGGCCGGGGTCAGCATAGTAGAATGAAGGGGACGGCCGTTGTGTTGGCTTTGCCAACTTCTTGGGTTTCGGGCGGAGAAAAGCGGACGTGGGGACTCGGGTCGGGGCGCAGCGCAACTAAGAGAGCCATTCCATTTAGGGCGAGACAAAATGGGCCGGCCCGGGCGGTCTGGTGTCCGAGCCGATTGGTCAGACGACGACTACTTCTTAGATTCTTATTATTAGCCTACCCCGGAATGGAATAGAAAGAACGCGAAACGCTAGCGCAACAGGGTCGGTTTTTTTGTGGGGGATAAGCTTGTGAAGAAGCAAGCTATCCCCGCCCCGACGGTAGCTGCTAGCTTTCCCCATCTCTCCTAAACTTCCCCCGGTCTTCGGCCCGAGCTGTATGAGGCAGAAACTCGTCCCACGTACGGTTCGGAGGCCGAGCCCCACCCCAGCAGTCAGGGTGCGACTTAGGTCAACTAACACAAAGAAGATAGAGTTCACTCAACGATTGCCTTTGGGTTCCGAACTCCATATGGGGAAGGAGCGTTGTTCTTTGCGAGGTCTCGATCATTTACATGGACCCACTTTTCATTCCATTTGTGGGAATTTGATGATCTATAAACCGTCCCTAACGAACGATCGGCTCATCTTTGAGCATGATGAATCACTTCGTGCCGACCTGTTGCCAATCCACTTTCCGACCTCATATGAGAATGGAAAACTTGAGCATTTTCTGCATCGGTGGATGAAGAATCGCGAACATAATAATTTCTGGTTGACCATGTTTCCAGAAAAAAGATACTTTCGAGAAAGGACGAGCACGACTGAAGTGGCTATACATACAAATCTATTTACGGATCTATATGCTTTGATTGGAACTGGAAGTTCCAGAACTGGCGGCTGGTATACCACCATAATGAAACTGCCTTTTATTTTTTTTATTCGGATCGGATTTATGTTGGCTTCGTTGGGAGGCTGGCATAGTTTGTTACGTCAGCTCCAAAAGGAGTTGTTGCCTTGGAATTGATAAAGTTCCGTGGAGTTCATAATTGCATAAAAGAAGTCAAAGTAGTGGCTGCGGCGCGTTGAGGCACTTCTTCGACGGTCCCCGTACGCCCGGCCTTCCGCCCCGCTCTGATAAATTCATGGGCCGGCACTACTAACCAAGCCCAGTTCTCGCCGATAGGCGCTGGTAGCTTGCTTCCAAGCCACTGCACTAGATGGGCGTGTAGTCGTAGTAGTCGGTCCAGAATGCCTCTGTTCTATACTAAACTATTTCGGATGAATGGGGAATTACGTCGCTCTTTGATCTGCAGAAAAAGGGCTTTTGACAAAGAGAAGACCAAAGAATGGGGAAAGTAAGGGACGACACGACAGTAGAAGAGGAGTTTAGCCGCAGCCTTGGACTGCGTGGACTGGGAACAGCGCAAACAGGGAGCTTCATTTCCCTCGGGCCGGTAAAGCAGAGCTCTTCCTCAAAGAATCAATCGGCGGGCGAGGGGAGAACAACGAAAACGAGGGAGCAAGAGAACAGGGAAACTGCTGCCTAAACTTATGCGCCGGCTGCTTCTATCTCTAGAAATGCTACAGCTAGGGGCAGGCAACAAGGTCCACATCTCCGTGTAGAGCTGCTCTTTGCAGCATCCCTTAACGACGAGCGCATAGACGCATAGAGAGAGGTACGGGAAGCGGCAACAGAACAGGAAAAGACACCAACCAGGGGAGTTCTTCGTTGCTTGCTTGACTCTTTTAGAGTAGAGTGTCTTAGGCGCTTGTGAAAGAATGCCCTAGAGTCACGGCGCTAGCCGATAGAGACACCAATAAGATAGACTCTCGTCAAGCGGATATCATGAACCCTTGCCATAAGCCCCGTCCGTCCTAGTCCTAGGTGCACTTAGATTATATACATCAAGAAATTGAGTCAGTTCCGTACCGGCCTTCTCGAACCAACCCCAAGAGCTGATACCATCGCAATCGTGGAAAAAGACTGGCCTATAAACTTAGGGTGGAATACATGGGAGCCAACACAGTAGTGGAATTCCGCTTGGACATCCATTGTCGTGACCAGAAAGCGACTTCCGGGCGAAGAAGGTCGACTCAGTGTACATATGGCGAGATTCCACATGGGTTTTCATTTTAAAACGGGTCTTTTTTTTCCCGTCTTTCCAAGTTTTCCTTCACCCTCAGAGAAAAAAGGTACATGTGGCTGGAAGAAGATACTCACAACAAGAGCCGGAAAAGAATCAGAAGGAACCACTTTCAAAGGTCCAGTTTTTCCAACTCCAGTTGGAAACAAAAAACTAAAGGATATCGATGAGGGAGAGAATCCATCTATTCTATTTACCACAGTGGCGATTCATACAAACAAAGAGCCAAACCAATTTCGCTTCTTCATGTGATTCTTTCCTCTCTATTTTCAACAACACCTTTAGTCCCGGCTTTTCTCGCAAGACAAGATAAGGTTCGTTGCCCTTTTCTAATAATTATACTTAGCAGCCTTTTGAGTGCGCTTTCCCATAGTTGTGTTGTTGAGCGCTTTCAGTCTCCTGATCCGATGATCAGCTATTGAGCAGGGGCTGCTTTCTATCCTATCTATTCCCCCTTTTGGAATCTCCCTTCCTCGGTCTTCAACTACAAGGTCTAGGGCAAGCCATATTGGGGTTGGTGGCGTCTTCTTTTCGATTCAAGTTCAAGGAGCAAGCTTAAACCTTGCCGCCCAAAGCAAAGGGGCAAACTAAAGCAGCTTTTCCATAGACAGGGCTTATCTAAGATCTCCCTGGCCGGATGATTGGTGACAGAAATCCCTTTCTTTATTCTTTATCGAATTACCCATCTGCTGCCTTTGGGGCGATGAGCTGGTCCAACCGCACTTGCGGAATTTTATCCAATAGTTCAGTTCACAGGAGCTCTTCATGTCATGCAATGCGGAAATTAAGCCCCTTCTCTTAATTAAGATAAAAAGTATAGAGAGCTCAGCCTAGAAGCTACCACCAAAGGAACATACTTTAACTGGCCTACTGAAAGTGCCACCTTTAAGCACAATCTGGATCACCTGGTCTTGGAAGCAATCTGTCTCAAAACCATGGTAAAGAAGGGGTCCAAGAGGCGATTAAACGGTTAGGAAAGCAGACTAGCAATCTGGTAAACCAGAATCCAAATGTTTATAACTGTATCCTTGCCTTGTTTTTAGGTACTCACAGCATTGTAGTGATTCACTGCAAATTCTTCCAAAACCGTCTCTACAACTTTGGTGGTACTAATAAACCTGATCCATCTCTGTTCATCAATAACACCTGCAGCGTCACCTCTCTTTGATGCCTCACCATTATCATCAGCAATACCCATAATCCCCCTTCCTAAATTGCAAGAAGATCAGATCCCTCTCCTGCTATCTCGCTCTCTGTCCCCTCTAATACTGTCACGGCTTTTTTTTTTATACATCTGAGCGGGTTTTGTTTTTCACCCCTCATCTCTTTTTCTTCTGTACCCGCTATCCGCCCTTCTAATCTTTCTTTTACCAGGTCAAATCCCCACGGGTCTCACCTCGTCGAGCTGCCTCTTCTCCATCCCTCTCATCCTCTAGAGGTCGCCGACCTTCAGGCTCTGTTCTGGTCTAGTTTCAAGTTCACCCACTTACTCCGCTACCACTTCTAATCCTCGGGATCCGAGATATCAAGTCTGGATCGGATCCACGATACGTCAGGCTTACTCTGCCTTGCCTTATCGGGCCCGTCAAGGCTGTGAACAGGCCACGGAGCTTGAGGCCAAACCAAAACAAAAGGGATACTATCTCTAAATAAAAGGGCCTTAAGCGGAACAAGAGCTGGACAAGGTTGAGAGCCTCGGCAAACAGCTTGAGGATGTGCTGGGTCGTCTAGCAATTCTGGAGGACGAGTTTGATCCACTAAACTAAAAAAAAGGGACTTAGATGCCAAAATCCCCCAACCCAAGTTCTTCCAGCCCATCTTCAGGTTGCTAGTGGTCTCGGTTAGACAAGGAAATAAGGCCCCAAAGGACTCATTTAGGGACTTCTTTGTCTTTATAGGCCCAATATGTGTATTTTTATGCTGGTGGAATAAAATTGCTTCACTTCATAAGGAGACTAGGCTATTCTCATTCCTGCTTCAGTCCATCAATGCAGGAAGGCGGTTAGACTCTTGCTATAGGTTAGGGCGTCTATCGTGCTATTCTATAAAAAGAAGTTAGGCTTAGAAGACAAGGGATCCCTCTCGCTATGGATGGTTGCGAGAAGCGTCTGTTCAGCTTTATCCTTTAACTAAAACTAATTGTATGTAATAAAGTTCTACTGGTATTTCTACGTTCGATCTCTACTTCCCGAAAGCTTACTCTCCTTTCTACCGAGCAAGCTCCATTCATGCCCAACCATCGCACACAAGAGTCTTCGGACCTATGGCGAACCAGTATCGTACTCTAGGGAGGGCGGTCTAGTCAGAGCAAATGATCAAGCAAGAATGTTCCTTTATTTGTTTACGCACTTCGTTGACTAGTGAAGTAAGCAAGCTACCTTGGGACTAACGTTGCCACTGGGGTCGCTCATCTTACTCTAGGGTAGCACTCTCTATGGAAAGATGAGTGGTTTGTGCTTCACTAGCCAAGTCCATGCACCTACAGCTCGATCTACTAGCGCTCTCTTCGATCCTTCTAGGTCCTTCGCTTGTTGACCACTTTTCGATGAGCAGATCTTTCGCTCAATTACGATCCATACTCAAACATGTTCGTTCGACGCCTCAACTGCCCTCTGCCACACATCTCTTTCCTTCGCTCTAGACCCACCCCCAAAATGGAACTCTGCCCTTTTCAACCAAGGAAGGATTCTTAAAACCTGGGGCTCGTCTACACCACATCGACCTAGAGCTTAGGCTTATCTTTATGTTTTGGTTCCTTTGATTGATTTATTTGTAAACCCTTCTCCTTCATTCCATCTAGCCTTACTATTCTTTTCTTTCAGGGAAACTCCTGAAGTTACGTCTTTCAGTACTAGGACTCAAGTCAAGTAGTTGAGATAAGCTCTTTGCCAGATGCCCTTAGTTTAGTTAAGTTCCTTTTGTCCTATAGGTTCGTTCTAAAGGTCAGTGGTTCAAGTCAATAAGCGAGGAGGCCCTTCTCACTCAAGCATTTACTTTTCGAGTTAGAGACCAACGTCTTGGGGCTAACGTGGGATCCGCTCAAGGTAGCTTGCTTACTCTCAGCCACTAGTTAGACGGACTTGACTTCGCTTATGCCCTTATGCAGTAAAGAAAGCAAGTGAGGCGGGCTTCCATTCGAAGTAACAGGATTCGATGTTGCACCATTTTCAACTCTTATCGGGATCCGGAGTTTTTTGAGAAAAGGCCCCATCCTTCAATATCATGATTGGGTCGACCAGGCCAGATCATGAGTAAATAGAAAATCGAAAATGTACATAGCTGTTCCAGCTGAAATACTTGGAATAATTCTACCACTTCTACTAGGAGTAGCCTTTTTAGTGCTAGCTGAACGTAAAGTAATGGCTTTTGTGCAACGTCGAAAGGGTCCTGATGTAGTGGGATCGTTTGGATTGTTACAACCTCTAGCAGATGGTTTGAAATTGATTCTAAAAGAACCTATTTCACCAAGTAGTGCTAATTTCTCCCTTTTTAGAATGGCTCCAGTGGCTACATTTATGTTAAGTCTGGTCGCTCGGGCCGTTGTACCTTTTGATTATGGTATGGTATTGTCAGATCCGAACATAGGGCTACTTTATTTGTTTGCCATATCTTCGCTAGGTGTTTATGGAATTATTATAGCAGGTCGGTCTAGTAATTAGGGGGCGGCCGTTCGGTCGCCTATGATACTAGGACCAATAGGTCAAAAATAGGTTTGTGCCGCAGGTGTTGAACGATCTACTCTACACAGGTGTGGGCTTACAGGGCTAGGGCTCATAAACCCTTTCTTTCATTCATCAATAGGGCCCTGGTTGGTCACTTTTCTGGGCCGGGATCGATAAGTAGAAGTCATAAAAGAGAGATCTTTCTATTATTATTATTTTTCTATCTAAATAATAGAAAGAAAAAGATTCGCTGTCTTTTAACCAAACCAGCTCTTTTCTTCTTTGTCAACGCTACTAAGGACCTATAGGTTTGCCTACTTTACTTATGAAAGAGTTTGAGAATGGGTTATGCAAAAAGGAAAGGGCGCTACTTAGTTTCGCAAGCCTTTGCCATTGTCAGTCAACTAAGTAGGGCCTGAGGCCCCCTGCGAATCCGTAAATCTGAGGAGCATGCCGCAACAAAAGGATGGTCCCCTATGCATTTCATTCTTTCCGGAAGGGAAAAAAAGTACCCCCATCATAGTGAACCTCTCCTTGTGATCGGGATGAGGTAGATGCCTCCCAGCCGGGGGGGCGGATCGAATCGGAGTTTCCTTAGGTAGCCACCGACCTACAGTTATCCTTAAACTTCCGTGCTTGGTGGAGAAGAAGCGAACAAAGGTACGCTCGCTTGCTGTCTTGTTCTCTGTCGCGAACTGGGATCGCTCGCCAGCTAGGTCAGATTGGAGCAAGAATGGTCGAGAACATATTACCCAACTTAGGGGACAAGGGGCGGAACGACCTCTCGATCTACTTACAGCAGCCCAGGAATAAAAACGTCGTCTAGGCGTTCCCTCTGGCTCCGATCTCCCCTACGCCTAGGACGTTGTCTGGGCCAAGAGCCATAGTTAGTTGCTGTTTCCATTTGGTTCTTTCTTTCTCGTTGTTGATACCGGCAAGACCCAGCCAGAAGATGTCTGCTGGTTGGTAGTGAGAGGACTCTTAGTACCTGCATACCCGGGGCGCTGGTTAAAAAACAATAAAATCATTGGATTTTCTTTCTTGCTCGCCCTTAGCAGCGGGAAAGGAGTCTATCTATCTGCCTAGCTTTGGTAGATTTCCCCCAACGCAATCCACAGAAATTCCACGAATCCCTTGGTGGATAAGTCCGACGACTCAGCAGCAGTGCGGAATTGAAGTTTCTCCGTCTGGTGGATCTGATCTATAGTTAGGGGGCAATACATACCAAAAGGTTCGAAGAAGGAAGTCTTGTCCTTTAAGAAAAATGGAATCGATCAGGCATGCAAGAGCCATCTCAGTAAGCTCTCCATCTCCATCCCAAGTGGCAGATCTCATATGTGGAAGTGTCAGTGAATTCTTGATTTCTTTATCTGGGAACGTGTTCCATGGATCTGATCTCCTTCCGAGTAAGTCAAAGGCCCAAGCCCTCCTCTTTCGGGGTAGTGAGTCACTTCAACCCTTGTTAAATTCATTTCGTCTTTCTCCTTGTATTGTAGCATTCCGCTTTTGGTTAGCCGGTAGTGCAGGGGAAGTCAGTCTTTCAAGTTCCTCTTTCTAGTCCCGCTTTCGACAGCAGGATTGGATATGATTGGTGATACTCCTGTGCAGTCTCCGCCGGGCCAGCAAACCATCGCGGATTCGATCGCAGGCGTCTATGCTGTAGCACATGGCTGACTCCGAGTGGCCTACATATAAATATGCACTATGTCTGAAAGGAACTGTGGCCTACCCGCCCTGAGAGACCCCCTTCCTTAGCGGGTTAAAGAGGTGCTACCTAGCCCACACCTACTTAGAAATGAACCCTGTCGGTTGACTACGGCTGTGATTCCCTTCGGCTTGGACTCCGCTTTGACATCCGAAAGCACCTACCTACTTTCGAAACAAAAGAAAAATAGGGTAGTTGGAGTCTCACCACAGTCGGAACAATAACAACGTAGAATACGGTGAGTTACTAAGGTGGTCTAGAGAATAGGGCTCAATTGCATAACCGTAAGGGTTCCGGGCATAGTGCCTTATGGCAGGGCGCAGGTCGCTCATCTTTCATCTCCGACATAGGTCGATCTCGTACCTCACTCATCCTTAGCTTCGTCCCTTCTTTGCTCAATAGGATCCTTCCTAGATGCTAAAATTGACTATCTCATGGTTAGTTATGTGTATGTGTCTTGAACTTATATTAAATTCAGTTAATATTAATATCAATTTTGTAACATTTTCTGATATTTTTGTTATAACTATTGCAGCCGCTGAAGCAGCTATTGGACCGGCTATTGTTTCATCAATTTATCGTAACAGAAAATCAACTCGTATTAACCAATCAAACTTGTTGAATAAATAGTATTCATTGTATCAGTGGAAATTTTTATATTAATAAATAAAAATTAGTAGGTTTGATACGGGTAAGGTATGATCGTGGTTGCAAAAACACAATAAATCCAAGTATTTTGGTCCTTGAGGTGCCTCCCCGCCGGCGGAAAGATAGTCTAATCCCAGAACCTGGCGCAAACTGAGGGAGGCCAAGGAGGTCGACAACTACCTATGGCGCAGGGAAGAATATTTCGAGGGGCGAAACAGCTCGAAAGAATGTGAGAGGGGCTTAGTCTCACAGATTAGATTTCTCCCATTCCCCTTCTAAATGTCTGTCTGGGGGCGCCGTAGAAGCTTTAGCATTTATCGACACCGAGACAACCAAGGTCAAGACCGCCGCTCTATACCTCACCGACACAGCAATGCTTTGCTGGCCTAGAAAGCACGCGGACATCCAAGGGGGCACTTGAATTGAAAAGAAAAGTAGAGACGTGGGACGACTTCAAGCGGGAGTTCAAGCGACTAATTATACCCGGTCGTCTACGAGGCCCGAAAGAAGCTTAGGCAGTTGATGCAATGCAAGGGGGGACCATCCGAGAGTAGGTCAAAGAGTTCACCACCCTTATGCTGAAAATCCACAACATGTCCGAGTCCTCTTCTACTTCGTGGACGGGTTGCAAGCATGGGCCAAGCAAGAACTCCACCGACGGGATATCAAGTCACTCCACGGGGATATAGCCGACGCCCAGTCACTTACGGAGTTCCAACACCGGGCACATGAAGATGCCCACGACGACGAGCAAGGGGATCATCTAGGGGAAGGTAAACGTCAACGGGAGGCAGACCAAGGCCTTAGTGCATACTGGACCACTATTTTGTTTTGTAAACGAGGACGAGGCCAAAGGATGCGAAGGTGGCAGTTTTGGGCATAAGAATAATTAAAGGATGGCGAAACGTGGCTTTTCAGCGGCTTTCCCTTTCCATTTGATGGCACGCCACTCGAGTTCTTGGTGCCTAGTCGTCAGATTGGCTGTTAAGTTTCGACTTGGAGACAAAGATAGTATGGCACGCCGATTGCAGAAGTTGGTGACTATGGAAGAAGATAGAAACCATGCAGAGTTGAGTACTCAATGATTTGAATGCGTATCCCTATCCAGTCAATAAAGAAAGATTAGGTTCGCGCTTTAGCCTTTAATTTGATTCGAAATAAAAACGAAGAAATCTCGTTGTCGCGGGCAGGCCTCTGTACCTGATTTCTACTCGAGACACGAGTGGAAGATAGTAATAAAACATGGTCAGGTCATCTGGATCCTTTCATCGAGCAACAAATGGGTGGGCGACCTTTTCTTGCTTGCTTGGCCGTCAAAGAGAGGGAATTGGCTTAACTATACTATCGGAGTTGCTAGCAGATCGAAATCGGAGGGAAGCGGAATCAGTGCCAATCAGTAACTTATACAGCCAGCTTTCTTCTCTTTTTTTACTTAAGGAGAGGGAGGAGTCACTGTGCATCAATAAGAAGGAATAGCAGGTTCACGGTAAAGAACAGAACTCAGGCCACATACCACCATTGATCACCTTTGACTTGCCTTCTATATTCTATAATAGAATAGAAAGAAGAAAGATTAGGCTGAAATGCCAATGATCGAGACTAAGGAAGCCTACCTCCACTCACGGTAGGACATTCTCCCTTCCGGGGTTCGACCTATTAAGAGAAGGCTACGCTGGAGACATCATAGAATCTCTGTTAGCTCAGTCGCTCATAGGTAGCAACTCCAACTCAAACTTCAAAAGCAGCATAGCTCTTTGTAGCTCCAAATATCTCCTCTATTGAAGCTTCGAGAGAGACAAAGAGAAGGAGATCTAGCCCTGGCGATCCGTCCTTACTAATGTTGTGTTGCCGAAGAGCGGATCGGATATCCGGAGCCTTACCTTAAATAGAATAGAAGGGGCTTCTCTCTCTAGCAACTAGCAGCGGTTGTTCAATAAACCATTCATAAGCGAAAGAAAGCCGAAGTGAATTCATTCCATGATGAGCAACGGGAGTAACTAACCTTCTATCACAGGCCCACTTCAATCGTTCCCGAGCTTCCCGCCCGAACCTTGGTTCTTTTCTTCTCAGGGCGGTGGGCGCCTTCTGCTGGACTGATTCCGAAAAGAGGGCAAGAAAGATGCTTCAAGACGCTGACTTTGTAAAAGGAAGGTTTACCTCCGCCAAGAGTGCAACAAGATCTCTATCAGCGAAGAAAAGAGATAGAAAGTACTCAAGCTTTGCACAACAAGAAGAAGAGAATCCCGTAACACTAGAAATAAATAGGTGCAAGAATGTGATGAATGGTGTGCAGCCGCGATTCAGTCGTAGTTCCTGCGCCTAGGAGCGTGCCTGTGTGCCTGGCCCTGTCTCCCGATGTCCCTAGCTAGATGGCAAACGGAGTTCCCGCTCGTCAAGAGCGAGGCTGAGGTCGTCAATGAGCTGTCCTTGGCGCGGCACCTCTTCGGGTTAATAACCGTCTTAGAGCTATGGAGTGTGAAAGACAAAGTCTAGTTGGTTGTTGGAGTTCCTCTGAGCACACAAGACAGAGGGCCGTCCGGGGTTTCGTTAGCATCATGCGACAGAAAAGAAGGTAGTACGTCAGTCGCCTCCGATACCATAGGCATAGGAAGCGGCCAGAAAGTGTTGGGGGGAGGGCTTTAGCGCTTTCGGTGGGGGAGAGGAGAAGGACCAAGTAGTCCTAAATTGAGTTGGGAAAGCGATATGCCGTAATGTTCGGAATGTTCAATGCGCGGCTCGGAATGCCGCTTTTGCAGATAAAGAAAGTACGATTGAGTTCTTCTACGATTTTAGAGTTCAAAGTTCGAGCCCAGGGAATGTGTGTAAGCACCTAAAGCTTCACTATCTCCGAAAAGAGAAAGGGATTTCCGTCTAACTAGTGGCTGAGAGTAAGCAAGCGCTACCTTGATATGTGATCCAGCCAACGAAAGAACGGCCGCCTAGGGCATTGACTTTATAACTGCACATACCTTTTCCCTTTTCATTCCGGATCAGGTATGGAGCCGGCTTCTATCTCATCGTTAGCAATCACCAATCGGTGTCTCAACATCTAGGGTGGTAGCCATCACCATCCCTTCTTCTCTTCTTTGCCGCAGCCGAACAGCGCAAAGCGCTAAAGAGGGCGACCGGAAAGCACTAGAAGATCCTGAAAGGACTGATAGGGCTTGGAGGCGGAGGGTATATGCTAAAATAAAAGCAATACCCAAACTCCCCGGTAGCTAGAATTGAACACTACACGCAGGGGAGGGAGCTAGATGTACTACCGAAGAGAGCTAAAGTAGTACGAGCACTTTTTCCCTATAAGGGACTAAACAAGCAAAGCAGAAAACCCACATACAAAACAAGAAGCACATGCCGCCTAGCCAATTCAACCGCTTCGCCCCTATTCTTTCTCTACAGTAAAGGTATCGACAGAAAGAAGTCCCTAGCTTCAGAAGTGGCAGCAGTGCTATCGTATAGTTGAGAAAGGCTCCTTTTATTTTAGGAGTGATCTTTCTAGGTCTTTCCTAAGAGAAAGGGAATAAATAGGTTGAAAGAATGAGGTCCATCTGCCATCAACTTTAAGTAAAGTAATCGAATTCGAAGTCTTCGCTTTAAAATAAAAGAAAACTCTCAACATTTCTTGATTAATTATCGGCTTTAGTCTCTTCCTTCAGCCTAAGGCCATCAAAGAGCAGAAAAGTGTACAAACGATTCGATCTTATTGGCTTCTTCAAGAAGATAGAATTCTCTCTATCTAATGCAACAGGTCTCCTACTCCTCCTACTATTATCCGTTTTTAGGGTAAATGACTGAGTCTATTCCTTACTGCTGTTGACATGGGTTCATTCCTATCCAGCGGCAGCAGACTAGTCTTTATGGCCAGAATTGTCCGCAAGGTGAAAGGGTAGCTATGGAATTGCTCCTAAACCAAATCCCGTGCTAATGTCAGATCTACGAATACCGGGTTGTTGTTTGCAAGAATACGCTATTTGGCTTGGCTCTTTGAAGGACAACTTCCCTTGTTAATGTACGAGCAGGGGACTAGTTGAAAGATGCCCACAATCAGATGCTAGAGGAACTGAACTGCCAATATGTAAATATGTATATCAAGATCAATAATAAAGGCAAGATTATGTTCTGCTCTTGTCTCAGATTTCACCTCTCTGCGTGGGAGAGGGGAATGAGGAGGTAGCGTCGTAGGGACTCGAGCTTTCTCGTTCTTTTTTCTTTTCGCTTTCGGATAACTCTGTCGATCAGCACTAATCTTTTCCTTGGGTGCCCGCCTATCTGGCTAATTCGTCTAGATCTTATCAACACGGTTGCCCAGGTTTTGATTGAGCAGAGTCCGCAAAAGAAAAAGTCAAAATCTTCCAACCCCACCACCGGATCTACCGGAACGACCAGGAGGATCTACCCGACTCCGTGACATGTCCACATCCATATATTCAATACTCAAAGACCGGCTCTTTCGGAACAGTGAAAGAGATGATTTGAAATCCACTGAAGGTGGGGGCAGCTACAACCGAGGAAGCTGCGTGCAACAGGTGGAAGCGCCAACACCAGTAAACGAAATCCAAACGGGGAAGCAGAAAACCCTAACTCGCCTAACCTACAAGCAGAAAGAAAGAGTTTCACCTCCTCTGCGAAACCTCTGCTCGAAGCCGAATTTTCCTTTTCTGCGTGCCATTCCTGCGATGTTTCAAACAACACATGTAAAAAATATCATAAGTAGTCAATCTTCATAAGGTCCAGTCTGCGCTTGCTTGTCAATTCTTGGTGTAATACCTGCTTGTATTACTCTTCCGATCACATCCAATGGCATAACATTTCCTATTGATTTGTCCCCCGGACTGGTCTTTCTCTACTTCTATCAACACAACATTAGATGAAAAGTTCTGTTAGGTTCTTAGTAGCAATCGGCGACCTTTTCTTCTTTTACTTCACATAGCTTTTCGTCTCTTTGATAGCTGGAAGTTCTCCAAAAGTATGAAAAGCTGGAGGACTTTGTACCATCCATTCCGGTGTGGTTGGATTCTGTTCCCAAGGACTTGGAGCACATCTTTTGTTCTTTCCACTGCTTGAAGTGATTGTTACGACCACGAAGAAACGACAAATCCCAACTACGGATATATAAGAGCCAAAACTGCTAAGGGCATTCCATCCAGCGTAAGCATCTGGATAATCTGGAATGCGACGTGGCATACCCGAAAGCCCTAAGAAATGCATAGGAAAGAAGGTCAGATTAACCCCGAAAAAAGTGATCCAAAAATGGATTTGACCTAAAGTTTCAGGGTATGTCCGACCAAAGATTTTACCTACCCAATAGTGAAATCCTGCAAATAAAGCAAAAACGGCTCCCATAGAAAGTACATAATGGAAATGTGCAACCACATAATAAGTATCATGTAGAGCAATGTCTAGCCCAGAATTTGCCAGAACTATTCCCGTGAGTCCTCCTATGGTGAACAAAAAGATGAACCCTACAGCAAATAACATGGGTGTTTTGTATTGTATCGAACCCCCCCACATGGTAGCGATCCAACTAAAGATTTTGATTCCAGTGGGGACAGCTATAATCATGGTAGCTGCGGTGAAGTAG